TAGCAAATGAATTGATTAAGTACAAATTTTGTCGATCTGAATAGACAGACCCATATAGAACAGATGCTATAAATATTCCGAAGTAGGCTATACTAACTGAATAAAATGCATTCGTCAAAAATTGATACCAATCTTCATCAGTTGAATTCTGGTGTAAAAGTTTCATCGATGGGGTTAACCATTTCGATAATATGTCAACCTCCATTACTTCGTGCCCGAAATGAATTCCTATGCATCCAACGAACAAAGTAAATATGGACAATATAAGCAGGGGAAATAACATGGTATTGTCCGATTCATGCGGATATAGTAAAGTATGAGAGTCTTTATTTAAAAAATGAGTACTAAAAGATGATCGCATGGTTCTTACATAACCGGCAATTTTATATGTATTAGAAAACGAGCAATTGGAAAAGGAGGACTTGTCATTATTATTCCTTGTTGTTAAAAGCAAATTACTGCTAACAGGTTTGGAACCTTCTTGCCCCCATATGGATATTGAATAGAAGGAACTATTTGTGTGTCCGCTGTAATTTTGAAAATTACTACGTAAATGCCCTTCGAAAGTAAGTAAATACATACGAAACATATAAAATGCAGTTAATCCTGCTGTGTAGAAAGCTATTATCGCAAAAATCGGTGAATACAACCAACTATCATTAAGAATTTCGTCTTTAGACCAAAAACAAGCGAGGGGTGGAATACCACAAAGAGAAAGTGTACCTAAAAAAAAAGTTGTTTTTGTAATTGGCATATATTTGGTTAAACCGCCCATAAGAACCATGTTCTGACTCTTAGCCGGAGAATACCCAACAATGGGTTCCATGGAATGAATGATTGATCCAGACCCTAAAAACAATAATGCTTTAGAATAAGCATGAGTGATCAAATGGAATAAAGCGGCTCGATAAGAACCTATACCCAAAGCTAACATAATGTATCCCAATTGAGACATCGTGGAATAAGCTAAACTTCTCTTAATATCTCTTTGAGCAAGAGCTAAGGTAGCTCCTAATAGTACCGTTATTACACCTATCAAAGATATGATATTCATTATGTAAGGTATGGCTATGAAAAGAGGAAGAAGCCGAGCTACAAGAAAAATTCCTGCGGCTACCATAGTAGCCGCATGTATAAGAGCCGAAATAGGAGTGGGTCCCTCCATAGCATCAGGTAACCATACATGAAGTGGGAATTGCGCAGATTTAGCAACTGCACCGAGGAATAATAAGAAGGCACAAAGCGTAGCAAATGAGGAATTAATCTCATTGTTATTAATGATCGAATCATTGAATATTTCGAATAAATCCTGAAATTCGAAACTACCTGTTATTAAATAAAAACCTAGGATTCCTAATAATAAACCAAAATCCCCCACACGATTGGTCACAAACGCTTTTTGACAGGCATTTGCTGCAATTGGTCGGGTAAACCAAAAACCTATTAACAGATAGGAACACATTCCCACTAGTTCCCAAAAAATATGGATTTGTATCAAATTGGGACTAGTAACTAATCCCAGCATCGCTGTATTGAAAAAACTCATATAAGCAAAAAATCTCAAATATCCTCGGTCATGAGACATATAATTATCACTATAGATAAGAACCATGATTCCAACAGTAGTGATTAATATCGACATAATAGAAGTAAGTGGATCAATCAAGTAGCCGAATTCTAAGGAAAAATCACTAGTGATGCTCCAAGACCATAGATATTCATAAATTGAGCTACCATTTATTTGCTGGATCGCCAGCTTGGTGGAAAAGACCATAACTATACTTAACAATAAAACAGTGGGAAAAGCCCATATACGACGAATATTTTTTGTTGCTGTCGGATTAAGCAGGAGTTCCAATCCTATTAACATAGTAACTAGAAGTGGAACGAAAGGTATAATCCATGCATATTGATATGTGCGTTCCATAATAATAAAATTAAATCAAACCTTTTTCCTCTATTTTCTTCTAATTAATTATATTAATTATTGTTCCCAATTCATATTCATCACCAGTTATTATTTATTTTTTTTAAACACAAACCAAAATAAGGATACGGAAAAGAATATTCTTTTTTATTAATCTCGCTCTTCTTCGACTATTTAAAATTTGACCCAAGGAGTTACAATTGAATTGGTCAAATGATATAATTAAGCAAATTTTTGCTTAATACTAGGGGTTAAGTAATTATTAGCTTTTGATATGGATCATGAGATCCACAAATAACTCAACCCAACAAGATCTTTTATCCAAAATCATTAACTAATTTCAATTTGATTTGAAACTGATTGATTGGCTTCCACCAGAACTTGTGGGAAATTCTATGATACTTGTAACCACCCATATGGGTGAAGTAAGAAGGTGAAGTAAGAGGTTACTTAAATTGCCTTAATCAAGTTCAAGTAATGGATCATTGAACAAAAGTATTATTCGAATCGTGGGGACGCTATGCTTTAATGTGATCAATTGGTAGAGAAAATCTTATTGTTTTATTTCATGTAGGTAATGAATTTCTGGTTATTGTTATTAAATGTATTACGACGGTAGGTATATGTAGGTTATATATATGGTATATTTCAAATAGACTGAGATAGGAATTGGAACCTTCTATTTGATTTTTCTTTTTTATCTTATTTATCAGCGGGGTTCGATTTCATCGGTAGTTGATACCATCGATCCTAATGAATGGAGATATGAAACAATCAGTACAATTTTCTTTCTTCTGAGATTGTCATTGTATGCAATAATAATGATAATGAATACTTAAAAAAGAGAAAAAAGATAACTCTTTTTTCTATGAGAGTTATACCTAGCGAATCGCATCTCCTTTCTTTTTATTCTCCAACTTGAGTTTTAGTCCCTAGCAATAATTATATGCTATATGCGCATATTTGTATGTTATGAAGAAAATCTATAAACTATATAATAGATATATGAATAGAAAGAATTAATGATCTATTTTGAACAATACATGTCTTTCACATTCAACTTAGAAAAGTGAATTTTTGCATGGCGGTTCCAAAAAAACGTACTTCTATATCAAAAAAGCATATTCGTAGAAATTTTTGGAAGAGAAAGGGATATTGGGCAGCGGTAAAAGCTTTTTCTTTAGCTAAATCCATTTCTACCGGTTATTCAAAAGGTTTTTTTGTACGACAAAAAAAATGAAATAAAAAAGCAAAGAATAAATAATAATGTGATAAGAAACCCTTCAAATGATCTAAATCAACATCAATCAATGATTGGATAAATTAATGATTCTGTATCATATACTGGGCCCTAAAAATGGCACTATTTGTGTTTTTTTGAAAAAAGGGCATTATTAGACGCAAGATACAAGGTTCAATATAGTGAATAGAGTACATTTTTATATGATTTGCGAGATGGGGATTGCCATTTTCCCCATCGATTCACTATTACTAAGCTTTAAGGTAAGCTAGTAACAATTATTGAACCTTCAAATATTGACTTGAATGGCTATTCTTCGATTTATTCAATAATAATCTATTGCAAGAACCTCTCAATATCGACGATTGAATATGCATGGGTTAGTATTACTTCGAACAAGCCGCCATGGTGAAATCGGTAGACACGCTGTTCTTAGGAAGCAGTGCTAGAGCATCTCGGTTCGAGTCCGAGTGGCGGCATTCTCTAAAACAAAAAAAGACACAACGGATCCTTTAATTCGATACCATAATTACATTCGGTAATTAAGGAAGGGTTCCCTTTTTTATAACTATAACAAAAAAAATGATTGTTTATGATATTTGCAACTTTAGAACATATATTAACTCACATATCTTTTTCGATCATTTCAATTGTGATTCCTACTCATCTGATGACCTTGGTCTATGAAATTGTAGGACTATGTGATTCGTCAGAAAAAGGCATGATAGCTACTTTTTTCTGTATAACAGGATTATTAGTTACTCGTTGGATTTATTCGGGACATGTACCATTAAGTGATCTATATGAATCATTAATGTTCCTTTCATGGAGTTTCTCCCTTATTCATATAGTTCCATATTTTAAAAACTATAAGAATTTTTTCAGTAAAATAACCGCCCCAAGCGCTATTTTAACCCAAGGCTTTGCCACTTCGGGTCTTTTAACTAAAATGCATCAATCCGCAATATTAGTGCCTGCTCTCCAATCCCGTTGGTTAATGATGCACGTAAGTATGATGTTGTTGAGCTATGCAGCTCTTTTATGTGGATCATTATTATCCATAACTCTCCTGGTCATTACGTTTAGAAGAAAAATAGATATTTTCGGTAAAACCAATAATTTATTAATTAGTTCATTTTCTTTTGATGAGACCCAATACGTGAATTTTTCGTTTAGAAATTATCACAGATATCAATTGACTCAGCGATTGGATTATTGGAGTTATCGTGTCATTGGCTTGGGTTTTACCCTTTTAACTATAGGTATTCTTTCAGGAGCAGTATGGGCTAATGAGGCATGGGGATCTTATTGGAATTGGGACCCAAAAGAAACCTGGGCATTTATTACTTGGACCGTATTCGCGATTTATTTACATACTAGAACAAATAAAAGTTTTCAAGGTGCAAATTCAGCAATTGTGGCTTCTATGGGATTTCTTATAATTTGGATCTGCTATTTTGGGGTCAATCTATTAGGAAGAGGGCTACATAGTTATGGTTCATTCACATTAAACATCTAATTGAGGAAAAAAACTGCAGAATACATAGAAAGATTGTACACATACCCTTTCATTCTCATATACCCCTCTCATATACCATAATATTATCTCATTTATACCTTATATGTATAAGGTGAAAGATAGATATGTAATCAGAAATATCTGGAGTTTTTATTATTTATTAAAAACTCCAGATATTTCTGATTACAATTTCCTTCATTTAATTGCATTTTTTACTTGATAGAAGGAAAAATCCTCTTTTCCTTTTGATTGGTCTAGCCAACGATTTATTTGTTTGTAAACAGCAGTGCAGGATTATTGGATTGGATCTTCTG